GGAATGGAAGCTGAACTTCCTTTTGGTTCTCCCCGAAAAAGACCTTCTTTTTTTGAGCCCATTTTTAAAGAACTCAAAAAAAAAATTACAAAATTGAAAAAGAAATATTTTATAGTTTTAAGAGTTTTAAAGGGAAGAACAAACTTTTTTATAACAGTTTCAAAAGAAACAAAAAATTGGGTCATCAAAAGTGTTCTATTTCTAAAAAGAATAAGAAAAGTACTTTCAAAAGTAAATCAAATTCTGTTATTTAGATTGAGAGAAGTATATGAATTAAGTGAAACTAAAAAAGAAAAAGATTCGATAATCAACAATCAGATAATTCATGAATCGTTTAATCAAATTCGATCTACAGATTGGACAAATTATTCCCTGACAGAAAAAAAACTGAAGGATCTGACTGATAGAACACGCACAATTAGAAATCAAATAGAAAAAATTACAAACGACAAAAAAAAAGTAACTCCAGGAATAAATATTAATTCTAACAAAACAACTTATAATGCCAAAAGACTAGAATCACTAAAAAATATTTGGCAAATATTAAAAAGAAGAAATGCTCGATTAATCAGTAAATTACATTATTTTATAAAAATTTTCATTGAAAGAATCTACATAGATGTCTTTCGGTGTATCATTAATATTCCCCAAATCAATATACAACTTTTTCTTGAATCAACAAAAAAAATGATTGATAAATACATTTACACTAATGAAACAAATCAAGAAAGAATTAATAAAACAAATCAAAATACAATTCACTTTATTTCGACTATAAAAAAGTCACTTTATAATATTCCTAATATTAAAAGGAATTCACCTATTTTTTGTGACTTATCCGCCTTGTCACAAGCATATGTATTTTACAATTTATCCCAAACCCACTTGGATAAATTAAGATCTGTTCTTCAATATCACGGAACATCTTTTTTTCTTAAGACTGAGATAAAGGATTCTTTTGGAACACAAGGAATAATTCATTCTGAATTAAGATATAAGAAATTTCGGAGTTATGGAGCGAATCAATGGAAAAACTGGTTAAGAGGTCATTATCAATACGATTTATCTCAGATTAGATGGTCTAGATTAATCCCACAAAAATGGCGAAATAGAGTCAATCAATGTCGTACAGCTCAAAAGAAAGATTTAAAGAAATGGAATTCATATGAAAAAAACCAATTACTTTATTACAAAAAACAAAAAGATTCTGAAGTATATTCATTATCGAATCAAAAAGATAATTTTCAAAAATACTTTAAATATGATCTTTTATCATATCAATCTATTAATTATGAAACTAAGAGGAACTCATATATTTCTGTTTATGGATCACCATTACAAGTAAATACGAATCAAAAGATTTCTTATAATTACAACACACCTAAAGGCAAATTATTTGATAAATGGGGGGGTATTCCTATCAATAATTATCTAGGAAGAGGTGATAGTATGTATATGGAACAAAATCCAGATAGAAAATATTTTGATTGGAAAATTCTCAAGTTTTGTCTTAGAAAAAAAGTCAATATTGAGGCCTGGATCAAGATCGATTCCAACAGTAATAAAAAAACTAAGATTGGAACTAATAATTACCCAATAATTGATAAAATTGATAAGAAAGGTCTTTTTTATCTTACAATTCCTCAAGATCTAGAAATCAATCCACCCAATCATAAAAAAATCTTTTTTGATTGGATGGGAATGAATGAAGAAATACTAAATTGTCCTATATCCAATCTGGAACTTTGGTTCTTCCCCGAATTTGTGCTACTTTATAATGCATATAAAATGAAACCGTGGATTATACCAAGCAAATTACTTCTTTTAAATTTGAATATAAATGAAAATGTTAGTGAAAATAAAAACGTCAATGGAAAGCCAAAAGTGCATTTTTTTATACCATCGAATGAAGAAAAAAAATCTTTTGAATTAAAGAATCGAAATCAAGAAGAAAAAGAACCCGCAGATCGACGAGATCGTGGTTCAGATGCACAAAACCAAAGAAATCTTGGATCCCTTCTCTCAAACCAACAAAAAGATATTGAAGAAGATTATGCGCGATCAGACATGAAAAAACGTAAAACGAAAAAACAATACAAGAGCAACACGGAAGCAGAACTCAATTTCTTCCTGAAACGATATTTGCTTTTTCAATTGAGATGGGACGATGCTTTGAATCAAAGAATGATCAATAATATTAAGGTATATTGTCTCCTGCTTAGACTGAGAAACCCAAGAAAAATTACTATATCCTCTATTCAAAGAAGAGAAATGAGTCTGAATATAATGCTGATTCAGAAGAATTTACCTCTTACAGAATTGATGAAAAAAGGGATATTGATTATCGAATCGGTTCGTCTGTCTGTAAAAAATGATGGACAATTTATTATGTATCAAACCATAGGTATTTCATTGGTTCATAAGAGTAAACGCCAAATTAATCAAAGATATCGAGAACGAGGATATGTTGATAAGAAGAATTTTGATGAATCTATTTCAAAACATCAAAGAATGACTGGAAATAGAGATAAAAATCATTCGAATTTACTTGTTCCTGAAAATATTTTATCATCTAGACGTCGTAGAGAATTGAGAATTTTAATTTGTTTCAGTTCAACGAATAAAAATGGTGTGAATAGAAATCCGGTATTTTGTAACGAGAACAACGTAAAAAACTGGAGTCTATTTTTGGATGAAAGTAAACATCTTGATAGTGATAAAAATGAATTAATTCAATTAAAGTTCTTTCTTTGGCCGAATTATCGATTAGAAGATTTAGCTTGTATGAATCGGTATTGGTTTGATACGAATAATGGCAGTCGTATCAATATGTTAAGACTACGTATGTATCCACGATTGAAAATTGGTTAATGTTAATACCGTATTTTTCCTATATATCCTATACCGTATATGGTATATGAAAGTAAACAGATGTACACATACCTTGTCTTACATCCCATTCTAATATACGTCAATAAAGTATCAATTAGATAAAAAGTGAATTGAATCAACAAAATCTTCTTCATTTTCGGTTGAAATATAAATTATTCGCTTTTGTGAGGGCAAAAACGTACCATCCTTTTGTATCCCTATTCGAATCCAATTTGATTAATTCATTTTAATTGATAAAATTAGGAGTCGATAAAGAAATTAAGATCATTATGTATATCACATTCAAATTACTGGCATTATTATTTCTGATCGATAAAATTACATATCTGTAAAGTAAAAAAAGGAAGAGGAAATTCTTTTATGGTCAAAAATTCATTCATTTCCGTTACTTCACAAGAAGAAAAGAAAGAAAACAGGGGGTCTGTTGAATTTCAAGTAGTCAGTTTTACCAATAAGATACGGAGACTTACTTCACATTTGAAATTGCACAAAAAAGACTATTTATCTCAGAGAGGTCTACGGAAAATTCTAGGAAAACGTCAACGGCTATTGGCTTATTTGTCAAAAAAAAATAGAGTACGTTATAAAGAAATAATTGGTCAGTTGGATATTCGAGAGATAAAAACTCGTTAATTTGAAGAATCTTTTTGATCGTTTAAATTTTGATGAACTTCTTTTTTTTTTTCACTTTCATCAATTCATGGAAGAATGAATGGGGAAAAACCTATGACTGCACCAGCTACAAGAAAAGACCTCATGATAGTCAATATGGGTCCTCACCACCCATCAATGCATGGTGTTCTTCGACTCATCGTTACTCTAGATGGTGAAGATGTTATTGACTGCGAACCAATATTGGGTTATTTACACAGAGGAATGGAAAAAATTGCAGAAAACCGAACAATTATACAATATTTGCCTTATGTAACACGTTGGGATTATTTAGCTACTATGTTCACAGAAGCAATAACTGTAAATGCACCAGAGCAGTTAGGCAATATTCAAGTACCTAAAAGGGCGAGCTACATCAGAGTCATTATGTTGGAGTTGAGTCGTATAGCTTCGCATTTGTTATGGCTTGGCCCTTTTATGGCAGATATTGGGGCACAGACCCCCTTCTTCTATATTTTTCGAGAACGAGAATTGATATATGACCTATTCGAAGCTGCCACCGGTATGCGAATGATGCATAATTATTTTCGTCTCGGAGGAGTAGCTGCTGATCTACCTCATGGATGGATAGATAAATGTTTAGATTTTTGCGATTATTTTTTAACAGGGGTTGCTGAATATCAAAAGCTTATTACACAGAATCCTATTTTTTTAGAACGAGTTGAAGGAGTAGGCATTATTGGCGGAGAAGAAGCAATAAATTGGGGTTTATCAGGACCAATGCTACGAGCTTCCGGAATACAATGGGATCTTCGTAAAGTTGATCATTATGAGTGTTACGACGAATTTGATTGGGAAGTACAATGGCAAAAAGAAGGGGATTCGTTAGCTCGTTATTTAGTACGAATCAGCGAAATGACAGAATCTATAAAAATTATTCAACAGGCTCTAGAAGGAATTCCAGGGGGGCCCTATGAGAATTTAGAAATCCGACGCTTTGATAGAGTAAGGGATCCCGAATGGAATGATTTTGATTATCGATTCATTAGTAAGAAACCTTCTCCGACTTTTGAATTATCACAGCAAGAACTTTATGTAAGAGTCGAAACCCCAAAAGGAGAATTGGGAATTTTTCTGATAGGAGATCAGAGTGTTTTTCCCTGGAGATGGAAAATTCGCCCACCCGGTTTTATCAATTTGCAAATTCTTCCTCAGTTAGTTAAAAAAATGAAATTGGCTGATATTATGACGATACTAGGTAGCATAGATATCATTATGGGAGAAGTTGATCGTTGAAATGATAATTGATACAACAGAAATACAAGCTATCAATTCTTTTTCCAGATTGGAATCCTTACAAGAGGTCTATGGGATCATATGGATGCTTGTCTATATTTTGACTACTGTATTAGGAATCACAATAGGTGTACTAGTAATTGTTTGGTTAGAAAGAGAAATATCTGCAGGGATACAACAACGTATTGGACCTGAATACG